AGGAGGTTTTTCTTGGTTTATCAAATGATACATACATAGTGCAATATGGTCAGAACAGGGTATTATGTATTGTATTATGTATATAGTATAGTAAGAAAAAAATATATACCCCGGAAAAGAAAGAGGGAGTCCAATCAACAGATCTTTTTACCTTCCTTTTCTATCCAATTGGTTTATGTTCGTTATAATTACAACAGGAGAAAAAATCCTTTATTTTTGCAACCCAATCGCTCTTTTGACTTTGGAATAAATTCTCTTTATCAATATACTCTTTCTTCTACACATCCGTCTACAATCCATAATAAAGAATAATTAGGATTCTGAAAAAAAAAAATAAAAAATCAATGGTTCACTCACAGGAGAACCCACTCTTTCCCGCATTAGGCACTAATTCATTTTTAACATCTAATTAGATCGGGTAATCATTCCAATTAAGAACATAAGCTCGTTGCTTTTTATTTTACCAGAATTGGAGCCATAGAGCTCTATCCATTTATTCACTAGACCCAACTGTAAATGTGAATTTCTTTTGTCCCCTTCCAAAAATAAAAACAATCCTTTGGAACTGTAATGATTCGGTAAGGATAAACTCAAAGTTCTACTTTAACTTTGACTTGCATTTCAAATTAAATAAATTAATAAAATATAAAATCTAATAAAATAATAAATTGATTTTATTACGACATGCTGTTTTTTCCATTCATTACCCTTGAGGATCAGTCGTGGTCTTATAGACTATACCAATAGTCTGGACGAATTCGTTGCTTCATCCAAATGTGTAAAAGATCATAGTCGCACTTAAAAGCCGAGTACTCTACCGTTGAGTTAGCAACCCGGATAAATAGGATATGTAGATATGATCGAAATATAAAAATCAATTGAGTTGCACTGCACGACCCTATCAAAACATTGAACTAGCAACACATCGAAAAGAAGGATTTTCTGATCAATTAGAAACACAAAATACCAAAATTAGCAGATTGGATTAAAAATATTCCTAATCGAAATGTAAAAATTATGACAGACCACCCATTTTTTATCAAATTATTTTTTGATTTTCCCTAAGAAAATACATCTTGTATGAGAGTAAATGCAGCAAGGCAAACCCATCATTTGAGTGAAGGAAACAAAAAACCCAATATGGGGTGGGGATAAACAGCCCTATTTATCTACGATCGAATTATATTTGTTCGATACACCATTGTCAATATAAAAGCAATGTTGAGAAAGTAAATCAAGTAAATAAAATAAAGACTTGTGTTGGATTGGCACAACATAAATAAGAAATTGGAATGGGAAAAATTAAGGAAAAGGTAAATAAAAAATCCCCGGTTTATTCAATCAATAAAAGTACGATAAGCAAGCTTAACCCCTTGTTTGTTGTTAAATTCAATTCCCCCACCAAAATATGAATAAAGCAAGAAAAAGGAAAATGGTGTGTAAATAGAAATAATTACACAAGGATAGATACTAGTTAACCTTCCCTACTTTATTTTATTTATTTAATAATTTTTTCCTTTAATTAACTCAAAGTTCTTTCTTTAAAGAATTCTGCCTTCTTTAAAATATAATAAACAGTTCCTGTAGGTTGAGCACCTTTTTCAAGGAAATATAGAATAGCAGGAACATTTAAATAAGTTTGATTCTTTATCGGATCGTAAAAACCTACTTTTCGAAGATCTCTTCCTTCTCTTCGGAATCGAACATCAATTGCAACGATTCGATAGATGGCTCATTGGGATAGATGTAAATAAACAATGCCCCCCCTAGAAACGTATAGGAGGTTTTTTCCTCATACGGCTCGAGAAAAATGATTCCAATTTCTGTATATAATAGCAAGTGGATCCATAAAATAATGAATTTTACTATAATTTGAATTGAGTACTTTTTTTTTCTTACTTACAGAAAAAGGAAGAAATCTCATTCATACTCATAACTCAAGTTGGGTAATTATGACAAGAAAATCCTTAGACATTTATTGAGCCGTCTCTAAACTCTTTTGTTTGTCTCATTTCGAATCTATTTTTATTCCTCAGTCTGATCCAATTGTTGAGACAATTGAAAATAGTGTTTCCTTGTTTCGGAATCCTTTATCCTTGCTTTGTGAAATCATTGGGTTTAGACATTACCTCGGGGATCCTTATTCCTTTCAAAATGGCAGCAACATACCTTTTTTTGTTATTTCTTTCTATATAAATAGAATACGAATGATTGATTCCCTTGTGATACACTTTTCATCGAAATAGTTTTACCAATTTCTAAAAATTTGACTTTTCAAACTTGTTCTGAATTTGAACCTTTCGATTTAGAATTTATATATAGTGAGGATATACTTACAGAGTTGGTCTAACTTATTGATTTTCACTAACCCTAGATTCTTTCCCTTGAAAAATGAATCAATCCTTTCTTCTCGAGCTTCATCATGTACTATTTACTTATAACCCAACACAAATTAGGTTCCGGGCAGAACAGAACAAACTATGTCGAGCCAAGAGCATCTTCATTACTATATAAGATGGCGGATGTAAAAATCCACAGCCGACCATGTCCTTCAAGTCGCACGTTGCTTTCTACCACATCGTTTCAAACGAAGTTTTACCATAACATTCCTCTAATTGAAATTTCAAAGCGGTATGGAATTGATTCAATATAAAATCATGAATAGTCATTGGTTCAACCGGTATATAATATTTCTATCTACGGATAAATAAGTATTTATCCGGATAAGGGGCAGCAAGGATCAAATTTATTTAATTTAACCCCATATTCTATCATATGAATTGAATGAAAATAAAGATATTCAATTTTACCCACATTTGACACTTGATTCCGTTTGTGAGAAACCAAACGAATTCTCAGATATGATTCTTAGAACCATTCTGAAAATTAATAAGAAAAGATTTTTCCCTTTAACAAATTTTTGTTTCATGTAGAATGCAGTGTGATCCCATCTTTCGTTTCATGAAAAACGATCTGGGACGGAAGGATTCGAACCTCCGAATAACGGGACCAAAACCCGCTGCCTTACCGCTTGGCCACGCCCCATTTTGATTTCTATTCGATATTAATCAATACTAATATTGGTATTGGTTATTCGTCAATCCCAACCCAAATACACAAAAACATATGGGATATTTTGTTGCTAGGATTCAAGACATGTAGATATAGAATCAAAAAAATTCATTGATCATTACATAGAATTCAATTAAGATATTGTATGAAAGTTGAATTCCTTATATTCTCATTTTAGAATGATAATGGGGGGAGGGATTTTTTATTTGGGAAAGTCCAAACCGAAGAAAAAGAAGGATTTCTTGATCTGCCTTTTTCATTTTTCCCTTATAAAAATAACTCAAAATTATCTAATCCACAAGAACGAAATGCTTGTTATGCTTAATATCTTTAGTTTAATCGGTATCTGTCTTAATTCTGTCCTTTATTCGAGTAGTTTTTTCTTCGCCAAATTGCCCGAAGCTTATGCCATTTTCAATCCAATCGTAGATGTTATGCCTGTCATACCTGTACTCTTTTTTCTCTTAGCCTTTGTTTGGCAAGCCGCTGTAAGTTTTCGATGAAATCTTTAATACTCTGCTAAATTGATGATGTATTTGATAAAAAAATTCTAAAAATTGATAAGATCAGATAAGTCTTACATTACGAACCCTCGATTCAAAAATAGAAATTCTTGTATATTGAATGAATAACCGCAGCGATGAATTTGGATCAGCCTTTTCCCCGTTCTGACCTTCCGGTGAGTATGGACTATTAGGTACTCTATAATACCTAATTATTGATATGACAAGAAATCTCGGGTAACGAATGAATCAAAATCTTATTACAAATAAATTCGTTTTATTTTTCATTTTTGGGGGTGTCAAAACAAAAAAATGGTATATGTGGTAAAAAATAGGCAATCTATTCCCCTTTTTCAAAAAAAAAATGATCTTGGAGATTGTGTAATGCTTACTCTCAAACTCTTTGTTTACACAGTAGTGATATTCTTTGTTTCCCTTTTTATCTTTGGATTCTTATCTAATGATCCAGGACGCAATCCTGGACGTGAGGAATAAAAAATTTATAGTTTTTTTTGCTTTTTTATAAATTAATTCTTAATAATCTTATTTGTTTCATAGGATGAGAATCTTTTCGAATTCGAAAATACCAAGTGATCAGAGAAAGCGGAAAGAGAGGGATTCGAACCCTCGGTACAAATAATTTGTACAACGGATTAGCAATCCGCCGCTTTAGTCCACTCAGCCATCTCTCCTAATTCCAAATTAAAAATTTGTTATGTGATGTAACACGTGAAATAAAGATTGATAAAAATCCACCTTCTTCTCTTTATTTTCTTTTTTCATTTGATTTTTTTTATTTAATCTTATTTAACTTTATTATTATTATTTATTTTATTATATTATTCTATTTTAATAAAAAAAAATATTATTATATTATTAAAATAGAAATTTTAAATATTCTAAAATATTCTAATAAATAATAGAAATTTTTTAAATAGCTATTAAAATTTAAACTTAAACAAAGTATTTAATATTTAGATAAAATAATTTAAATAAAATAAAAGTAAAGGTATATATTTATACTAAGAGGTATATATTTATTATAGTATAAATATATTATGTATAATAAAATATGTAAAAATAATAAATATAAGAAAAATAAGAAAAAGATAGAAAAAAGCAATTGATCAGGAATTCAATATAGATAATGACTCAAAACGGATCTCCTCAATAGAAAGAATATCTTAGTTCTTTGATTTTATACGAAAGGTTTATTCTCCCGGCCTGATCTGCTTAAGTACTGGCCGGGACATTTCTTCTTTTATTCCATTGATTATTCTTTTTTTCTTTTTCTCAGTTTATTACTTAATTTCTTACTGTTGTCAAGTAAGGAATAAAAAAAGACATATGATAACATATATTATATATATAAATACATTAAACAATATTAAATTACATTTAACAATTTGAAATATTCAAAATATT